AATTAGAAAATTCAAAAGGGCATATTTTCTAGCTCTAAAAGTTTTAACGGGAAAAACAAAATTACTTCTAAGAGTTTCAAAAGAAACAAAAAAATGGATTATCGAAAGTTTTTTATTTCTAAAAAGACTAATAAAACAACTTTCTAAATTAAATCCAATTATATTATTTAGATTCAGAGAGGTATATGAATCGAATCAAACTAAAAACAAAAAAGATTCGATAATCACCAATCAGATAATTCATGAATCCTTCAGTAAAATTAACTCTAGTAAAATTAACTCTACAAATTGGACAAATTCTTCACTGACAGAAAAAAAAAAGAAGGATATGACTCATAGAACAAGTACAATCAGAAATCAAATAGAAAGAATTATAAAAGAGAAAAAAAAAATAATCCCAACGCCAAGAATATATATAAGTCCTAATAAAAGAAATTATAATACTAAAAGATTAGAATTGCCAAAAAACATTTGGCAAATATTAAAAAAAAGAAATGCTCGATTAATCTCTAAATTCGATTCTTTTATAAAAATTTTCGTTGAAAGAATATACATAGATATATTTTTATTTATCATTAATATTCCCAGACTCAATACACAACTTTTTCTTGATTCAATAAAAAAAATTATGGATAAATCCATTAATATTAATAAAGCGAATCAAGAAAAAGTTAATAAAAAAAATCAAAATACAATTTACTTTATTTCCACTATAAAAAAATCAATTGATACTATTAACAATAAGACAAATTCACATATTTTTTGCGATTTATCCTACTTGTCACAAGCATATGTATTTTACAAACTATCACAAACTCAAGTTAGTAACTTGGATAAATTAAGATCTATTTTTCACTACCTCGGAACCTCTTTTTTTCTTAAAACTGAAATAAAGCATTCGTTTGAAAATGAAAAACAAGGAATAATTCAGAATGAATTAAGTCTTAAGAAACTTCCGAGTTATAGGATGGATGAATGGAAAGGTTGGTTAAAAAGACATTATCAATACGATTTACCCTCGATTAGATGGTCTAAATTAATATCAGAAAAATGGAGAAATAGAGTTAATCAACATCATATGGCTCAAAATCCAAATTTCAAATTGAATTCATATGAAAAGGGCCATTACAAAAAACAAAAGGATTCTGAAGTATATTCATTATTGAATCAAAAAGAGAATTTTCAAAAAAGCTCTAGATATGATCTTTTATCATATAAATATATTAATTATGAAAAAACGAGGGACCCATCTATTTATGAATCACCTTTTCAAGTACAAGTAAATAAGAATCAAGATTTTTATTATAATTCTAACACATATAAACACAACCTTTTTGATATGTTGGGGAGTATCCCTATCAATCCTTATCTAAGAAAGGGTGATATTAGATATATGGAAAAAACTACCGATAGAAAATATTTTGATTGGAAAATCATCAAATTTGATCTTAGAAAGGGGGTCGATATTGAATCCTGGGTCAAGATCGATACTAAGAGTAATCAAAATACTAAGATTGGTACTAACAATTATCAAATAATTGATAAAATTGATAAAAAAGGCCTTTTTTATCTTCCGCTTCCGCAAAATCCCAAAATAAACTCGCCAAGTCCAAAAAAAGTTTTTTTGGATTGGATGGGAATGAATGAAGAAATATTAAATCGTCCCATCTCGAGTCTGGAATTTTGGTTCTTTCCAGAATTCGTACTCCTTTATAATCTATATAAAATGAAACCGTGGGTTATACCAAGCAAAGTACTTCTTTTCAATTTGGATCTAAATGAAAATGTTATTAGTAACAATAAAAACGTCGATGGAAAGCAAAAGACGAAATGTGTTATACCATCGAATAAACAAATAACGAATCAAAATCAGAATCAAAAAGAAAAAGAGCCCCCTGCCGGCCGAGAAGATCTTAGATCAGATGCACAAAAACAAGGGAATCTTGGATCCGTTCCCCCAACAAAGACAAAGCAAGAAAAAGATAATGAAGAGGATTATGCAGTATCAAAGATAAAAGCGGGTAAAAAGAAAAAACAATACAAAAGTAAAACAGAAGCAGAACTGAATTTCTTCCTAAAACGTTATTTAGTTTTTCAATTGAGATGGGGTGATGCTTTGAATCAAAGAATGATCAATAATGTCAAAATATATTGTCTCCTGCTTCGACTGATAAATCCAAGAAAAATTACTATATCCTCGATTCAAAGAAGAGAAATGAGTTTGGATATAATGCTAATTCAGAAGAATTTAAGTCTTACAGAATTGATCAAAAGGGGAGTATTGGTTATCGAACCCGACCGCCTGTCTGTAAAAAATGATGGACAATTTATTATGTATCAAATCTTAGGTATTTCATTGGTTCATAAGAGTAAGCACCAAATTAATCAAGGAGACCGAGAACAAACATACGTTGATAAGAAGCATTTTGATTTACTTGTTCCTGAAAATATTTTATCGCCCAGACGCCGTAGAGAGTTGAGAATCCTAATTTGTTTCACTTCAAAAAATAGGAATGGTGTTGATAGAAATTCAATATTTTGTACCAAGAACAACTCTAGTCAACTTTTGGACAAAAGGAAAGATCTTGATAAAGATAAAAAAGAATTAATTAAATTCAAGTTTTTTCTTTGGCCTAATTATCGATTAGAAGATTTGGCTTGTATGAATCGCTATTGGTTTGATACCAATAATGGCAGTCGTTTCAGTATGTTAAGGATATATATGTATCCACGATTGAAAAGTCATTGATAGTACATTTTTTGTATATATGTTCTACCCTGTAGGGTATATGAAAGGAAAGAGATTCACACATGACCTCTTTTACATCCCATTTTCATTTTTAATATAGATAAAAAAACCAATAAGGTATCAATTAGACCTCGAAATCAATTAACAGAATCTTCTTCATTTTGGGTCTAAATTATGCCCCTTTCTGAATATCACTTTTTTGTATTCCTATCTGAACAAATTGAATTGAAAACTGGATTAATTAATGTAAATTCATAAAATTAGGAGTTCACAAAGAAATTCAAATTATTATATATACCACATTAAAATTAATACCATTATTATTACTCATCGGTAAAAATCCATATCTGTAAAAAGGGAGGGGGGCAATTTTTTATGGTAAAAAATACACTCATTTCAGTCATTTCTGAAGAAGAAAAGAAGGGGTCTGTTGAATTTCAAGTATTCCGTTTTACCAATAAGATACGGAGACTTACTTCACATTTGGAATTGCACAAAAAAGACTATTTATCTCAAAGAGGCTTGCGAAAAATTTTGGGAAAACGTCAACGGCTCTTGGCTTATTTGGCAAAAAAAAATAGAGTACGTTATAAAGAATTAATTGGTCTGTTGAGTATTCGAGACACCAAAATTCGTTAATTGGAAGAGTCGTGTCCTTTTAAGTACTTATTTTATTTTTTATTCGTTTAAATTTTGATAAATTTCTTTTCACTTTCAACAATTCATGGAAGAATGAATCGGTAAAAAACTTATGACTGTACCAGCTACAAGAAAAGACCTCATGATAGTCAATATGGGTCCTCATCACCCATCAATGCACGGTGTTCTTCGACTCATCGTTACTTTAGATGGTGAAGATGTTATTGATTGTGAACCAATATTGGGTTATTTACACAGAGGGATGGAGAAAATTGCGGAAAATCGAACAATTATACAATATTTACCCTATGTAACACGTTGGGATTATTTAGCTACTATGTTCACAGAAGCAATAACCGTAAATGGGCCCGAACAATTAGGAAATATTCAAGTACCTAAAAGAGCTAGCTATATCCGAGCCATTATGTTGGAGTTGAGTCGTATAGCTTCCCATTTGTTATGGCTTGGTCCCTTTATGGCAGATATTGGCGCACAGACCCCCTTCTTCTATATTTTTCGAGAAAGAGAATTGATATATGACCTATTTGAAGCTGCTACCGGTATGCGAATGATGCATAATTTTTTTCGTATAGGAGGAGTAGCCGCTGATCTACCTCATGGCTGGATAGATAAATGTTTGGATTTTTGCGATTACTTTTTAACAGGAGTTACTGAATATCAAAAACTTATTACATGTAATCCTATTTTTTTAGAACGAGTTGAAGGCGTAGGCATTATCGGCGGAGAAGAAGCACTAAATTGGGGGTTATCAGGACCAATGCTACGAGCTTCCGGAATACAATGGGATCTTCGTAAAGTTGATCATTATGAGTGTTACGACGAATTTGATTGGGAGGTTCAATGGCAAAACGAAGGGGATTCATTAGCTCGTTATTTAGTACGAATCCGCGAAATGACAGAATCCATAAAAATTATACAACAGGCCCTGGAAGGAATTCCAGGAGGCCCTTATGAGAATTTAGAAATCCGACGTTTTGCGATTGATAGAGTAAAAGATCCTGAATGGAATGATTTTGAATATCGATTTATTAGTAAAAAACCTTCTCCGACCTTTGAATTGTCGAAACAAGAACTTTATGTGAGAGTCGAGGCACCAAAAGGAGAATTGGGAATTTTTCTGGTAGGAGATCGAAGTGTTTTTCCTTGGAGATGGAAAATTCGTCCACCGGGTTTTATCAATTTGCAAATTCTTCCTCAGTTAGTTAAAAGAATGAAATTGGCTGATATTATGACGATACTAGGTAGCATAGATATCATTATGGGAGAAGTTGATCGTTAAAATGATAATTGATACAACCGAACTACAGGCTATTAATTCTTTTTCCAAATTGGAATCCCTAAAAGAAGTCTATGGGATCATATGGATACTTATCCCCATTTTGACTCTTGTATTAGGAATCACAATAGGTGTACTCGTGATTGTTTGGTTAGAAAGAGAAATATCTGCAGGGATACAACAACGTATTGGACCCGAATATGCCGGACCTTTAGGAATTCTTCAAGCTCTAGCAGATGGTACAAAACTACTTTTCAAAGAGAATCTTCTTCCATCTAGGGGCGATGCTCGTTTGTTCAGTATTGGACCATCCATCGCAGTCATATCAATTTTACTAAGTTATTCAGTAATTCCTTTTGGTTATCGACTTGTTCTAGCTGATCTTACTATTGGTGTTTTTTTATGGATCGCCATTTCAAGTATTGCTCCCGTTGGACTTCTTATGTCGGGATATGGATCAAATAATAAATATTCCTTTTTAGGTGGTCTAAGGGCTGCTGCTCAATCAATTAGTTATGAAATACCATTAACTCTATGTGTATTATCAATATCTCTACGTGTGATTCGGTGAAACACAAAATTTCCCCTATATTTTTTCTTTCTTAAGAAAAAAGTTAATTTAAATGGTTCAAATATACATTTTATTTTTCATTTTTTTATTCATCATTTGGGTTGATGACTTAAAGCAGATAGTTATATGGGTGAAAGAAAACGGCTTAAAAATTTGCAGTAAATAAAATTGAATCTCATTTCCTATGTACAAGAGCAAAGTAAACAAAAGCAGTAGAGGCTGTTTACCCCAAGATTGGTTATTTAGTCATCATGGCTTGAAGCGGGTTTGGTTTAAAAGATCAACTCTATGATGGGGTTTTTATTACCTATTACCATAGGTGTATTAACAAAAGAATAGGTTGACTACAAATTGGTGGATGATTAGGAAGACGAAAATACACAAAGGATTAGTAATGATGGAGATTCTGTAAGTTATCCAAGGGGATATTTCTGTATATAAAGGGAATTCGAATTGGGGCTTTAAGTTGGTAGAAATGATCAAGAAGTATTCCCCAAGATTCCGATCCAGAGTATATTCCCATCCAACAATTAATTAAATAACTATCAAGAACGAAATAATCTTTTAGTTTGATTTTGGTTAAAGTTCCCTTTTATGAATTTATGAAAAAGTAGAATAGGAACGGAATAAAAAAGAATAATTGCAAAGAAAAAGAAATAGTTTTTGGATTCTTTTTTCCTCTAGTTTTTTAGTTAGAAAGATAGAACTCTTTTTATGATTCATGAATCATAAGGTCTAATTCTTTTTCGTAATTGAAAATGATAGGTTGAAATATCCATGTACTATAATGTTCTAAAAGGTCTTTTATTCAAGGATTAAGTTATTGATCAACAAAGAAAAAATTCTTATATTATATAATTAAAAGATAAGATGAATTCAGAAGCACTTTTTGATTTTAACTATAAAATATAGCAAACAGAATTCCATCGGTCTAATTCTTATAGGATAACTATCTTACAAAATATCAAGATAAATAATAGTGAAATGTCCTTAGATTTAGTTTGTGATCTTTGAGGAGCCGTATGAGGTGAAAATCTCACGTACGGTTCTGTAATAGTGATGGGAACAGCGATGTTATCATCGACTATGATTATCTAACAGTTCAAGTACAGTTGATATAGTTGAAGCGCAGTCAAAATATGGTTTTTGGGGATGGAATTTATGGCGTCAACCTATAGGATTTATCATTTTTCTAATTTCTTCTTTAGCCGAGTGTGAAAGATTGCCTTTTGATTTACCAGAAGCCGAAGAAGAATTAGTGGCGGGTTACCAAACTGAATATTCAGGTATCAAATTTGGTTTATTTTACGTCGCTTCGTATCTAAATCTACTAGTTTCTTCATTATTTGTAACAGTTCTTTACTTGGGAGGTTGGAATTTTTCTATTCCGTACATAGTCGTTCTTGAGATATTTGACATAAATAAAGCGGGTAACATTTTTGGGCCAGTAATTGGTATCTTTATTACATTAGCTAAAACTTATTTGTTCTTGTTCATTCCTATTGCAACAAGATGGACTTTACCAAGGCTGAGAATGGATCAACTATTAAATCTTGGGTGGAAATTTCTTTTACCTATTTCTCTAGGTAATCTATTATTAACAACTTCGTCCCAACTTCTTTCATTGTAAAATACTACAATATTCTACATTCACGACCTATCTCAAACAAGAGAAAGAAATAAGCATAAAATCTTCTTATTTATACATATTCTACAATATGTTCCCTATGGTAACTGAATTCATAAATTATGGTCAACAAACAATCCGAGCTGCCAGGTACATCGGTCAAGGTTTCATGATTACCCTGTCTCATGCGAATCGTTTACCTATAACTATTCAATACCCCTACGAAAAACTGATCACACCGGAACGTTTCCGGGGCCGAATCCACTTTGAATTTGATAAATGCATTGCTTGTGAAGTATGTGTTCGTGTATGTCCTATAGATCTACCCGTTGTTGATTGGAAATTGGAAACCGATATTCGAAAGAAACAGTTGCTTAATTACAGTATTGATTTTGGAGTCTGTATATTTTGTGGTAATTGCGTTGAGTATTGTCCAACAAATTGTTTATCAATGACTGAAGAATATGAACTTTCTACTTATGATCGTCACGAGTTGAATTACAATCAAATTTCCTTGGGTCGGTTACCAACATCAGTCGTTGATGATTACACAATTCGAACAATTTCGAATTCACCTCAAATAAAAAATGGATAGAACCACAAATAAAATTCAAATTCATATTAATGAATCTTAAAATATTAAATTAATAAGGCTCAATTTGGATCTATTTGGATCTAAAAGGATACGATTTTATTTAATATGAATACAAACCTTTGATTAGTTGGTCCTTTAATTTGGATTGAAAATGTATTTCTACATTAGAGTAATGATTTCAAAATAACTATATAATATAGTTTCAAACCAAACCATTTTTCAAATATTGAATGAGAATGCTCCAATAAAACTATCTATATCAACCCAGACCCATTTAAATTTCAGTTAGTTAAGAAGTACCATAAAAAATAGAATCACTTCTTTTTTTTCTGCTCAGATCAATAAACTCATGAAATATCTCAATTTATATATATTTTTTTAAATGAATTTACCTGGGCCAATACACGATTTTATTTTAGTCTTTCTGGGGTCGGGTCTAATCTTAGGAGGTCTAGGAGTGGTATTACTTCCCAATCCAATTTATTCTGCCTTTTCGTTGGGATTGGTTCTTGTTTGTATATCTTTATTCTATATTCTATTGAACTCCTACTTTGTAGCTGCTGCGCAGCTGCTTATTTACGTAGGAGCTATAAATGTTTTAATCATTTTTGCTGTGATGTTCATGAATGGTTCAGAATATTACAAAGATTTTCATCTTTGGACTATTGGGGATGGAGTTACTTCGGTGGTTTGTACAGGTCTTTTTATTTCACTAATTACTACTATTCCAGATACGTCATGGTACGGTATTATTTGGACTACAAAATCAAACCAGATTCTAGAGCAAGATTTGATAACTAATAGTCAACAAATTGGAGTTCATTTATCAACAGATTTTTTTCTTCCATTTGAACTCGTTTCAATAATTCTTTTAGTTGCTTTAATAGGTGCAATTGCTGTAGCTCGTCAATAATCAATAATAAAAAAGAAATTCAAGTATGGAATATTTGTTATATGTGATTTAATCGAATCGATGGAATTGTTATTTAGGATTGCATTGTTGTTTAGATTGAAATTAAGAATATTAAAAAGGAGTTGGTTAATGATGCTCGAACATATACTTGTTTTGAGTGCCTATTTATTTTCTATTGGTATCTATGGATTGATCACAAGTCGAAATATGGTTAGAGCTCTTATGTGTCTTGAACTTATATTGAATGCAGTTAATATAAACTTTGTAACATTTTCTGATTTTTTTGATAATCGTCAATTAAAAGGAGACATTTTCTCAATTTTTGTTATAGCTATTGCAGCCGCTGAAGCAGCTATTGGACTGGCTATTGTTTCATCAATTTATCGTAACCGAAAATCGACTCGTATTAACCAATCGAATTTGTTGAATAACTAGTATTAATCATATAAATTCGAATATTCATAAAGGAATTCGAATTAGTATGTTTGCTATATTAAATTAAGGTATAATCTTGTTTTCAAAAACCTAAGAAATCAAAGCATTTTGGACCTTTCTCACAAACCAATCCAGAAGTAGATTTATTCGAAAAATTCTGATAACTTGTTGATTCATCTGGTATCTAAATATAAGATTCGTTAATAAGTTTACTAGGTCGAAAATTTATGACTTTCCAAAATGTATAGATTCAATGTCACATTCAGTCAAGATTTATGATACGTGTATAGGATGTACTCAATGTGTCCGAGCTTGCCCGACCGATGTATTAGAAATGATACCTTGGGACGGATGCAAAGCTAAACAAATTGCTTCTGCTCCAAGAACCGAAGACTGCGTTGGTTGTAAAAGATGTGAATCTGCCTGTCCAACGGATTTCTTGAGTGTTCGAGTTTATTTATGGCATGAAACAACTCGTAGTATGGGTCTAGCTTATTGATACGTTCGAGAAAATTTTACTTGAATCCATTTGATTTTTTTTACCGACAAAACCCGTGCTCAAAATATTTTGAGCACGGGTTTTTCTGGTCCAAGTCTATCTTGTCTTTACTACGAATTATTTTCCTTGGTTAACAATAATTGTAATTTTGCCAATATTTGCAGGTTCCTTAATTTTTTTTCTTCCCCATAGAGGAAATAGGGTCATTCGTTGGTATACTATATTTATATGCATTTTCGAACTCCTTATAACGGCTTATACATTCTGTTATCATTTCCAAACAGATGATCCATTAATCCAACTGGTGGAGGATTATAAATGGATACAGTTGTTTGATTTCCATTGGAGATTAGGAATAGATGGACTTTCTATAGGACCCATTTTACTAACGGGATTCATCACTACTTTAGCGACTTTAGCCGCTTGGCCGGTTACTCGAGATTCTCGATTATTTAATTTCCTGATGTTAGCGATGTACAGTGCTCAAATAGGATTATTTTCTTCTCGGGACCTTTTACTTTTTTTCATTATGTGGGAGTTAGAATTAATTCCCGTTTATCTACTTCTATCTATGTGGGGAGGAAAGAAACGTCTGTACTCGGCTACAAAATTTATTTTGTATACGGCGGGGGGTTCCATTTTTCTCTTAATGGGAGTTTTGGGTATCGGTTTATA